CTAAGTTTAGGTCTTTTCTAAATTGATTCAACCATAAAATACCATAATGTAGCTATCTAAGGAACAGTGACTTTAAATTCACTGTTCCTTAGATACATTAATTTTTTTATGATCATTCCACGAAAATACGAATTGTGTCAAAAAAGAAGAAAAACCCTTTTTTTCTTTTGATTTTTCATTTTTATTATTTATTATATTAGAAAAAGGATTAAATAATTACAATGGATTTAAAAAAATGAAAACTGATTTTTAGGTAAATCAATTTCGAAATGCTTCCGTAAAGTGTCTGATATCTCTTTTACATCTTCTATCCGAAAATATTCAATTCTCATAAGATCTTCTTTACTCTTGCTTAAAAGTTCTAATAGTGTATGTATATTCGACCTTTTGAGACAATTATAGGTCCGATAAGGTAATTCTGATTGGTCAATAAAAATACATTTCAATGGAATTTCTTTTTTGTTTTTCTTTAGATTAGTTAATCTATCTTGAAAAGTAAAAATCGGTAGAGTAAACCTGTTTTTATTTTCTTTTAATTTAAAATTTATGTCCTCTTCCTCCCCATGTAGAAAAGGAATAAATAAATCAATCAAATTACGAGAAGCTTCATAAAGTGCTTCCTTAGGAGTTAAACTTCCATTTGTCCATATTTCTAGAAAGAGTATCTCTTCTTTTTCCTTCCCATTCCCAAAAGAATGAATACTATGATTCGCATTTCGAACCGGCATAGATACAGCATCTATAGGATAACTTCCATCTTGAGAGTTAATTGTTAGTTTTGTACGATATCCGCGATCTCTCCTTATTTGTAATCCAATACACAAATCAATTGGTTCCGTAAGATTAGCTATATGTTGTGTTGTGTCAACTATTTTCACGGAAGGTGGTGAAATGATATCTTGAGCGGTTACGTATTTAGGGCCCTTGACGCAAATGGATGCGTCTCGAACTCCATGTATATTACTTCTCAATACAATTTCTTTCAAATTTAGTAAAATTTCATGTACCGATTCTTCAATACCTACTATCGTAGAATATTCATGTGGCACCTTTTCAGATTTTGCACATGTGATACATGTTCCTTCTATTTCTCCAAGTAAAGCCCTTCGCATGGCAATACCTATGGTATCGGCTTGACCTTTCATAAGTGGGCACAGAATGAAACGACCATAATAAAGACGATTACTATCTATTCTTGATTCAACACACCTCCACTGCAGTGTTCGAGTGGATCCTACTACTTCCTCTCGAACCATAACTATACTAATACTATTATTTGATCAGATCATTGAATCATTTATTTCTCTTGAAATCCTTTTTTATTATTTCTATACACGTCTTTTTTTAGGAGGTCGACATCCATTATGTGGCATAGGTGTTACATCACGTACGAAACTTAGTCGTATACCACTTCTACAAATGGCTCGTAATGCTGCGTCTCTTCCAAGTCCAGGACCCTTTATCATAACTCCTGCTCGTTGCATACCCTGATCAACTACAGTACGAATAGCATTTACTGCTGCTGCTTGAGCAGCGTAGGGTGTCCCTCTTCTTGGGCCTTTGAATCCAGAAGTACCAGCAGAGGCCCAAGAAACCACTCGACCTCGTACATCTGTAATAGTTACAATAGTATTGTTCAAACTTGCTTGAACATGAATAATTCCTTTTGGTATTCTACGTCCATTCTTACGTGAACCAATACGCCCATTCCTACGTGAACCAGTTTTTGGTATAGCTTTTGTCATATTTTATCATCTCATAACTATGAGTCAGAAATATACAGAAAGAAAAGATACGGAAATATCCATTTCATGTTAAAAAAAATCCCCCTTTTGCCCTTCCTTTATTAACAAAAAAAAAGTTTTTTTTTTGTTATCCTTGTCTCTGTTTATGTCTCGGATTGGAACAAATCACTATAATTCGTCCGCGCCGACGGATCAGTCGACATTTTTCACAAATTTTACGAACAGAAGCCCGTATTTTCATATTTATTATTCCTTACCTTAATGTTGAATCTATTTCTTGGAAGAAAATAAGTCTCTTGCATTTTTTTAATTGTATCGTCATGAAAATGAAAGGAATGCTTAAAAAATTATCTAATCGTTCGAATCTTTGTTTCGAAGTCTATAAATTATACGTCCCCTGGTTGAATCATAACGACTTACTTCAATTTTGACTCTATCCCCCGGTAGTATCCGTATAAAACTACGGCGGATCCTTCCCGAAATATAACCTAGAATTACATCTTCATTATCTAAGCGGACCCGGAACATACCGTTGGGAAGTGATTCAGTAATTAAACCTTCATGAATCAATTTTTGTTCTTTCATTCCAGGTAAGCTCCTTGAAGTATCAACTAATGGAGGAAAAGTTATATAATTCACTTTTCTTCTCTATAAAATAGGAAGTTAGAGATAAAATTAGGATACCGGAGGAGGAGGATCACCATATATATAACAAAAGTTCGCCTCCAATTTTTTCTCGTCGAGCTTCTCGATCCGTCATTATACCTCGAGAAGTGGAAAGAATTACAATTCCTATTCCACCTAAAATCTTAGGAATTTGTTGGTAGTTGGAATAAATTCGTAAACCAGGTCGGCTGATACGCTTTAAAATAGTTCTATGTATTCTTTTCCTAGTCTTTTTATGTCGCATAGTTAAAACCAAGAAATTTTTGTTACCTTCTTGATGTTTCCGAACGTTTTCAATAAAACCTTCTCGTAGAAGTATTTTCACAATATTTTCGGTAATATTAGTAGATGCTATTCGAATCGTTCCTTTTTTACCCATGTCAGCATTTCTTATAGAAGTTATTATATTGGAAATAGTGTCCCTACCCATGGCGAACTATAATTATTGGTGCCTTCTAATTTTGATATAATTAACATGTTCCCTTTTTTGTTTGTTTTATTTTCTTTCATTTTATTGTGTATTTTTTTTTTTAATATTATAAAAAAAGTATATGCGTGAGACACGATCTACTACTCCACTAAATTTGATCATGTTCTGATATATCATAGTCTCATCTAGTATTATTTATAATACCTCGGGAGCCAATGAAACTATTTTAGTAAAATTCAACTGTCTCAATTCCCGAGCGATCGCACCAAAAACCCGAGTTCCCTTTGGGTTTCCTTCTTGATCAATGACAACCGCAGCATTGTCATCATATCGTATTATGATACCGTTGTCACGTTTGAGTTCTTTACAAGTACGTACAATTACAGCTCTAATTACTTCGGATCTTTCTAGTGGCATATTTGGCACTGCTTCTTTGATTACAGCAACAATAACGTCACCAATATGAGCATATCTATAATTACCAGCTCCTATGATTCGAATACACATCAATTCTCGAGCTCCGCTGTTATCCGCTACATTCAAAAAGGTTTGAGGTTGAATCATATTATTTTATTGGAATCTGTTATTTTAATGGAAAGAATGAAGGAAAGAAAAAAAGAAATATTTTCTGTCCAGAAATAAAGAAACTTGCAGTTGTTTTTTCATCCTCAATAGACCATTTAGTTCTAGATCGCCATCCTGACAAATTGAGTTCGTATAGGCATTTTGGACGCAGCTAGTGAAATAGCTGCTCTGGCTACGGTTTCTGATACTCCACCCATTTCATAAAGTATTCGACCTGGTCTAACAACGGATACCCAATATTCGGGGGATCCCTTCCCCGAACCCATACGTGTTTCTGCGGGTCTCACTGTAACAGGTTTGTCGGGAAATATGCGTACCCATATTTTTCCACCACGACGCACATATCGTGTCATTGCTCTTCGCCCTGCTTCTATTTGTCTAGCTGTGATCCAAGTGGGTTCGAGTGCTTTAAGAGCGTATCTGCCGAAACAAATATGATTGCCGCGACAAGATATTCCCTTCATTCTTCCTCTATGTTGTTTACGAAATCTGGTTCTTTTGGGGTTATAGTTGATGGTCATTTCTTAATTCGATCTCTACTGCAAAACTGGACACGAAAGTTTCCTTTCACCCAGCTCCTCGCGAATGAAAAGATTCACTAATATGACATATTACAGATACACATGGAAAAATAATCCAATAAGACATTTATCAATATTGAATTTGTTATATAGGAAGACGGGATATACAGATAGAATGTTTCTATTATGCATATTTATGGATTATAAATAATGTTTATAATGTGTTTTTTTTTTATAATGATCCTTATTTTGACCCTTCTCAAATGATGCCAAAATATTGTAATGTAATCTAAAGTTTCGCGGGCGAATATTGACTCTTTGTTTTTTGTTATTTCGAGGTCAATCCATGACTTCTCGAAATAAATTTGTTTTTTTTTTTTCTCGGTTCGTTCCGCCATCCCACCCAATGAATTATTCGGATTTGTTTTCAGTAGAATCCTATGCAGTCACAGGTTTCATCGTTCCTATAGCTTCTCCATTAATGGTTAAGTCTGAACTCCGCAATGGAGCTCCTTCCAAAAATTGATCTTCTTGAGTCAATTTACTTAGTTTTTATTAACCCGAGGCTCTTTATTATTCATATCGCTTTATTTTATTATTTTATTATTATTTTATATTTATTATTTATTCAGTTTTGATGCTTTATTACATTGCCTTTTATGAGGTAATTCATAGACCATACATATTGGAATCATATATCATTTATATTTTTGTTCTTTCTTTCTCTCATCCTTCCATTTATCTACATCTCTTTATTTTTGCTTCACAACCCATAAATAATTTGATTTCCATAAATAATATTTTTTATAGAAAAGGTTTTAGTTGCAGTTGCTGCAACTATATGATTGATCCACCCATCTCATATAGTGACTGTTTCTTGGGATATCGATACTACGAAGCAATAAGTTAGTTATTAGTTTTTTTATTATACTTATTAAGTTAAGTTTAAGTAACTTAATTAAGTTTAAGTGGGGGTCAGTCTTTTTTTGAATCCCAACTCTTAACTCTAAAGAAAAATTAACGAGTCACACACTAAGCATAGCAATTCTAACA